TCTTAGGCCTAATTCCTATTACTTTAGCGGGATTATTCGTGACTGCGTATTTGCAATACAGGCGTGGGGATCAGTTGGATCTTTGATTGAGTAATATTTATTTTTTGATTGACCTCCTCCAGACCAGAGAGGGGGTCAAATTGGGGTTGTAATTCGACTTTGTTTTTTTAAGTTATTTTAATCCGTTTCGACATAGTTATTTTAATCTGTTTCGACATAAGATAGATGGAATCACGCTCTGTAGGATTTGAACCTACGACATCGGGTTTTGGAGACCCGCGTTCTACCAAACTGAACTAAGAGCGCTTTCAAAAAGAAAATACTTTTCTACTCCTAACGTGTCTCACGTACGTATAGTATCCACAAATTCAAGTTATATCCCCATCTCCCCGCTACTGCCCATAAAGAAGAGAGAAGTAATAGGTAGGGATGACAGGATTTGAACCTGTGACATTTTGTACCCAAAACAAACGCGCTACCAAGCTGCGCTACATCCCTTTTCCAAATTGTTGTACAATGCCATTGTACACAATTCCTTTCTTGTTTTCCACATCGTAATTTTCTTCTATTTCTCTATCTATATAGAACTTTCTTGTCATTTCTTGTTTTTGGTCTCATATAATCAAGGAAGGGTATATATCTAAAATCCAGTTGAATTTCAACTATAAAAGAAAGATTATTCTTCCTTAGTAATGTATAGGAAGAAGGGGTCATCTTTTTCTTTTTTAGGGATAGGCAAATCTCGTCTATATGGTTCATTCTATATATATAGAATATTTATTCTGTTTTTTAGTTAGGAATCTCACCTAAAGAAATACAAACGATCTTGGGCAAGAGTATCTGATCATATATGTATTCCAATAAGGAAGGAGGATTTTCAATGCGGGATATAAAAACATACCTCTCTGTAGCACCCGTGCTAAGTACTCTATGGTTTGGGGCTTTAGCAGGTTTATTGATAGAAATTAATCGTTTATTCCCAGATGCTTTGTCATTCCCTTTTTTTTAATTCTAGTTATTCCTGTGCGAGATATAGAATTCTTCGTGACATGCCGAAAATTTTTCGGCAATCCTTTTTTAGTTTTAGTATACGAAGCAAAAAGAAAGAAAAGATGGATTGGGTTGAACCTAAGAGTCATGAAAAATTTTGTAAATCTCATTTTGGAAGAAAACATAAATTTAATTAAAAGCCGTATCCAAGCTAAGTCAGGCCTCACAAATCCGAGCATAGAAAGAGGCTAGAGCCAGGCTTGCTAAGGATTTCGAAGCAAAATCCTTGCTAATTCGACAAAGATTGTATTCTTTAATTATTTCTTCATTTTTTATTACTTAATTTACAAATTTCAAAAATTTTGTATTCTATTGGATTTTATTCTTCTTTTTCGGATCCAATTCCAATTCCAATATAGAAGAATAAAACAACATGTATAAGAATTAAGTTAAGTCGATCCAAAAAGGAAAGGAGGTTCATGGGCAAGGGCAAAGATGTTAGAATCAGAGTGATTTTGGAATGTATCAGTTGTGTTCGAAAGGGTACCAATAAGGAATCGACGGGGATTTCTAGATATAGTACTCAAAAGAATCGCCACAATACACCCGGACAATTAGAATTAAGAAAATTTTGTCGTTATTGCCGCAAGCATACGACTCATAATGAAATAAAGAAATAGGAGCATCGTATTTTTGATTTTTCTAAATCTAAAGAACAGAAAGAGTAAGAACTTCTTATTTTCTTATTTAATATATAGAACATAGTTCTTATTTAATATATAGAACATAGATAGAATACAAAATACAAATCATCTGATTTTAGGTAGATATTATTTCATATGTATAGAAGTTTTTTTATATATAGTCTATGAATCAAATAATATATGGACCAAAGAAAGACTACTTCTTCTGGATCTAAAATTAATAAAATAAAGAAATCCATTTTTTTATTTTTTTCAAATTATTAAATAAGGAATAAATCATGTATATATCTAACCAACCTTTTCGTAAATCTAACCAACCTTTTCGTAAATCCAAACAAACTTTTCATAAATCCAAGCAACCTTTTCGTAAATTCAAACAACCTTTTCGTAAATCCAAACAAACTTTTCGTAGGCGTTCCCGAATTGGTCCGGGGGATCGAATTGATTATAGAAACATGAGTTTAATTAATCGATTTATTAGTGAACAAGGAAAAATATTATCCAGACGAATAAATAGATTAACCTTGAAACAACAAAGATTAATTACTCTTGCTATAAAACAGGCTCGTATTTTATCTTTCTTACCATTTCGTAACTATGAGAATGAGAAACAATTTCAAGCCCAGTCAATTTCAATAATTACTGGTCCTAGACACAGAAAAAATAGACATATTCCTCAATTAACACAAAAGTTCAATTCCAATCGAAATTTAAGAAACTCCAACCAGAATTTAAGAAACAACAATCGGAGCTTAAGTTCCGATTGTTGATGGTTTATTCAAAAGGGTCAGACTCATATATAAATAAAGTAATCCAGTTTAGATTCTTGTGTTTGTTCTAAGAAAAGAAAGAAAACTTGTGTTTGTTCTAAGAAAAGAAAGAAAAATGGGAAAAAAATAAATAGTTTTTTTATTTATTGCAACATGCTCGTTGATTCCTACCACTTAATCTTAATTTATTGTATCTTCCCGGAGTTCCCTCTCCGGGAATTTGGTTTTAATTATTCCTGTATATTACTTTTTTATCCTTTTAATTGATGGTCTTTATTTTATTGGAAATCGTGTAAAGATTATTTGGATTTAATACAGCTACTTGTGCAAGCATTTTACGATTAAGAATCAATTCCTTTTTGTACAAATTGTGTATTAATTTACTATAACTATCGAATACTTTATATATGCGTGTTGCTGCGTTTATCCGAGTGATCCACAAACGACGAAAATCCCTCTTTTGCCTGCCTCTATCTCGATGAGAAGAAACAAAAGCTCTTCTTACTTGTTGAGTAATCATTCGATTAAGTCTTAAATGAGCCCCTCTAAAGTTTGAGGCAAATGAACGCATTTTTGTTCGTCGTCTCCGAGCTATATATCCTCGCGGAACTCTGGTCATTGAATCAAATTAACTTTAATGAATAACTAATGATTTCTCTTCTTTTAACCGCTCTTTTTCCCATTAATAACAAAACGGATTATTCCGATATATAAAATATTAATTCCAATGGCTTTTGCTACTATAACCTTCCCAACCACGATTTTTTATTCTATCCCCTTCAGTTATTTCGCATAGAAATAACAAATTCTAACGATACTAAAAAAACAGTGGGTTCCATCGTTTCTATGGTTCCCTTTTAAACGGTGAGGCCCTCTCTATACACCGGAGCCCTTTCTTTCTTTTATCAAAAGATATTGTGAACTTGTATAATTCACATTCTTTGGCTCTACCTATCCATTATAGAGTAAATAGCTCTTTTCACAATAAATAAGAGTTATTCATACAGTGACGGTATTTAATTATGAAAGTTGGCTAAGTAGCTGACCCTTTAGTCCGTTCTTTTAAGATAAAGGAGCATAAGCCTTTTCTTTTTATTACTATTTCCTCCGCTTAATGGATAACCATTTGTTACCAATGGGGGGATTGCTTCTTCCAATCTAGATGATTGGATTTGTACCAAAGAAAACCATAAATTCCATATACCGTAGAAATCTAAGATAGAGCTTCTCTATCCTATTCATTGGTACCGATCATGGATACTTCCAAATTTGTCTTATTTGTTTGAACTCATGATCTGAACGAGTCGCACATACACCCTAGCACATGTTCCTCGACGCTGAGGACATCCCTTAAGCGCGGGCGTTTTTCTAGCATTTCGTATTGGCTGTCTTGCATTTCTAATAAGTTGTTTAACCGTTGGCATGTCGTATGTATATAGAAAAAAATGGATTGGTTTAGATCGATCTTAACCTGATGATTCATCATCATGAAGTATTTCTATTTTCTAAAAATCGCATAAAACCCGAATTGAGGTTTGAAATAAATTTACAAGAAATTCAGCCACTACCAATCCTTAAACATTTCTGGAAACCATACTGGATCAGTATCGCAGTGCTCGTCAATCATTTCATCCCCTACAATATCGACAAGTCCATAAGCTTTGGCTTCGTCTGCTGACATAAAAACATCCCTTTCCATGTCTTCGGATACAACCCAAAAAGGCTTGCCTGTTCTTAGTGCATAAACCCTTGTGATCATTTCGCGAACTTTGTGTAACTCTTCCACTTCTAGTAAAAATTCTGGTGTCCTTGCCCGATAATAAGCACTAGCAGGTTGGTGAAGCATAATTCTAGCGTGAGGGAATGCTATACGCTTAGTAGGTTCTCCTCCAAGCAGAATGAAGGAGGCCATGGACGCGGCTATTCCGAGGCATATTGTATATATATCTGGTGTCACCGTTTGCATCGTATCAAAAATCGCCATTCCTGAGATTAGCCATCCCCCAGGGGAGTTTATAAACAAAAAAATATCGCTAATCCCGTCTTCTATACTGAGATATACCATGAGACCTGTAATATGATTCGTGATCTCGCAACGAATCTCTTGACCTAAAAAAAGTGTCCTTTCTCGATACATAACATTGTATAAGTCAACCCAAGTCGCTTCTTCATCTCCGGGAATCCGGTAAGGTACTTTTGGAACACCAATGGGCATATTAGATTAATATTATTAAATTTAAGTAAGAAAACTACACTTTAATATGGAAACTTAAGAATGGAAGAGAAAGAAAGAATCTGCAGTTTATTATCTTCATTTTTTTCTTATTCTATAAGAATACTATAGATTCTATTAATACATAGATTGAAATGATACCTAGATTGAAAAATTATACATATAAGGAAGGTAAGACAGATTGAATAAAGAAAAAGGAATCTGTGATTCGAATGATAAACAAAGAGGGATTAGGGATCTATTCTTCGTTTTTTGAAATAGCCCAAGTTACCCATTGCATATTGGCACTTATCGAGTATAGAATAGATCTGCTTCTCTTTCTTCTTACAAACAGAATTGGCTTCTTTTTTTTAATGGAATGAAATAAATATTCACGCTTTCTGACACAGAATCCCCTAAAAGGGTTAGGTACATAGGATATGGATAGTCTTTTCCAATGCGATAAAATAAAACGACATCGTGTCTATTTTTCTTTGCTAAAGGGGTATTTCCATGGGTTTGCCTTGGTATCGTGTTCATACTGTCGTATTGAATGATCCGGGTCGATTGCTTTCGGTGCATATAATGCATACAGCTCTAGTTTCTGGTTGGGCTGGCTCGATGGCTTTATACGAATTAGCGGTTTTTGATCCCTCTGATCCTGTTCTGGATCCAATGTGGAGACAGGGTATGTTCGTCATCCCCTTCATGACTCGTTTAGGAATAACCAATTCGTGGGGTGGTTGGAGTATTTCAGGAGGAACTATAACAAATCCGGGTATTTGGAGTTATGAAGGTGTGGCAGGTGCACATATTGTGTTTTCTGGCTTGTGTTTCTTGGCAGCTATCTGGCATTGGGTATATTGGGACCTAGAAATATTCTGTGATGAGCGGACGGGAAAACCCTCTTTGGATTTGCCCAAGATCTTTGGAATTCATTTATTTCTTGCAGGGGTGGCTTGTTTTGGCTTTGGTGCATTTCATGTAACCGGTTTGTATGGTCCTGGGATATGGGTATCTGATCCTTATGGACTAACTGGAAAAGTACAAGCTGTAAATCCTGCGTGGGGTGCAGAAGGTTTTGATCCTTTCGTTCCGGGAGGAATAGCTTCGCATCATATTGCTGCGGGTACATTGGGCATATTAGCGGGCCTATTCCATCTTAGTGTCCGCCCACCTCAACGTCTATACAAAGGATTGCGTATGGGCAATATTGAAACTGTACTTTCCAGTAGTATCGCTGCTGTTTTTTTTGCAGCTTTCGTAGTTGCCGGAACTATGTGGTATGGATCGGCAACTACCCCAATCGAATTATTTGGGCCTACTCGTTATCAGTGGGATCAGGGATACTTTCAGCAAGAAATATATCGAAGAGTTAGCAATGGGTTAGCCGAAAATCTTAGTTTATCAGAAGCTTGGTCTAAAATTCCCGAAAAATTAGCTTTTTATGATTATATTGGTAATAATCCGGCAAAGGGAGGATTATTCAGAGCAGGTTCAATGGACAATGGGGATGGAATAGCTGTTGGATGGTTAGGACATCCCGTCTTTAGAGATAAAGAAGGGCGCGAGCTTTTTGTACGTCGTATGCCTACTTTTTTTGAAACATTTCCGGTAGTTTTGGTAGATGAAGAGGGAATTGTGAGAGCAGACGTTCCTTTTAGAAGAGCAGAATCCAAATATAGCGTTGAACAAGTAGGCGTAACGGTGGAGTTCTATGGTGGCGAACTTAATGGAGTAAGTTATTCTGATCCTGCTACTGTAAAAAAATATGCGAGGCGTGCCCAATTAGGAGAAATTTTTGAATTAGATCGAGCTACTTTGAAATCAGATGGTGTTTTTCGGAGCAGTCCAAGGGGTTGGTTCACTTTTGGTCATGCTACTTTTGCTTTGCTCTTCTTTTTCGGACACATTTGGCATGGGGCTCGAACCTTATTCCGAGATGTTTTTGCTGGTATTGATCCAGACTTGGATGCTCAAGTGGAATTTGGAACATTCCAAAAAGTTGGGGATCCAACTACAAGGAGACAGACAGTCTGATACCGCATTGCTATGGTATTTTTCACCTCTCTTTTTTGATTTGACATGAGAAACATCTCCTGTCCTTTCTTTGACTCTTTTTCTTTTTTATATGGTAAATGATCCCAAATGACAAGTGAATAGGTGTGGAAGTTATAATTGTAAATAAACCACGATCGAATCTATGGAAGCATTGGTTTATACGTTCCTTTTAGTTTCGACTTTAGGGATAATTTTTTTCGCTATCTTCTTCCGAGAACCACCTAAGGTTCCGACTAAAAAATGAAATAATTTAATTGAAGTAAGAAGTCTCCCAGATGGGAGACTTCTTACTTCAATTAGTCCCCATGTTCTTCGAATGGATCTCTTAATTGTTGAGAGGGTTGCCCAAACGCGGTATATAAGGCATACCCAGTAAAGCTTACAAGTAAACCAGATATGGAGATGGCGACTAAAGTTGCTGTTTCCATTTTTCTAGAATTTCAAGATTACAATGGATCTATGAAAAGATCGTGTATTTACAACTACAACGGAATAGTATACAAAGTCAACACCAATGATTAAATAGAATTTATGGCTACACAAACCGTTGAAGATAGTTCTAGACCTAGGCCAAAACGAACTGGCGCAGGTAGTTTATTGAAACCCTTGAATTCGGAATATGGGAAAGTAGCTCCGGGTTGGGGGACTACTCCTTTTATGGGGGTTGCAATGGCTTTATTCGCGATATTCCTATCTATCATTTTAGAAATTTATAATTCTTCTGTTTTACTGGACGGAATTTTAATGAATTAGGTTTCTACTAACTAAAACTATGAAGTCATAGTTTTTCCATCCAAAAAGGGCCTTTCTGCTTTAAGCTCCACATTTCTATACATTCTGGTAGTTCGACCGTGGATTTTTTTGTTTTGTTATCTCTGGAATATGAGTGTGTGACTTGTTAGAATTGATCCTATTGATAATACATAGAAAAGACCTGTTCTCTCTATCAAGATGATTCTAATTCGTCGGATATTATATTATTTTATTTATTCTAGTATCTGGAACACGAAATACATAGAGTGGATCAAGAAAAAAAAATGGAACTATGATTCATACTCACTATTTAAACCTCGCAACCAGACTTAAAAAAAAAAAATTCAAGTAGTTCTTAAAAAAAAAAAAAGAATTTTTCTTCCTTCCGATTTTGTTTGCCCAAAAGACAACTTTTTTTTCTCTCGCTTTTGTCGAGTCATTACACCAATTCAATAAATGATTATCAAGCGGTTCTTATTCGAAGAACCCTTGCCTTTTGGTTAGCTTGAGACTCAATCATCGTGGCTCTAGTATGAATCTAAGGTTTTAATTGAACTAATTCATAGGATCACAACAAGATAATTTCTATTAGAAAACCGCTATAAATAAAAAATAGGGAAGAGAAAAGTCAAGAGGCCCCTAATGATCAGCATAAGGGAAAGAAAGATGAGCCAACTTGAGATTTTTTGGCATATTATCATCACAAAGAAGAAATTCTGGATTTTTCTTATTTAATATCTTCAAGGCAAATTGATCCAATCCCGTGGCTGATGAAGTTTTGAACCTTTTTTTTTTCTAATATCCATTAAAAATTTGTGTGTTTCTGCTTGAGCCGTACGAGATGAAATTTTCATATACGGTTCTCGGAGGGGGAGTCGGGCTAGTTACCTATCTCAATAAAGTATATGATTGGTTTGAGGAACGTCTTGAGATTCAGGCAATTGCGGATGATATAACTAGTAAATATGTTCCTCCTCATGTCAACATATTTTATTGTTTAGGGGGAATTACACTTACTTGTTTTTTAGTACAAGTTGCTACTGGTTTTGCTATGACTTTTTACTACCGACCAACCGTTACAGAGGCTTTTTCCTCCGTTCAATATATAATGACGGAGGCCAACTTTGGTTGGTTAATTCGATCAGTTCATCGATGGTCAGCAAGTATGATGGTTCTAATGATGATCCTGCACGTATTTCGCGTGTATCTCACAGGTGGATTTAAAAAACCCCGTGAATTAACTTGGGTCACAGGTGTGGTTTTGGCTGTATTGACTGCATCATTTGGTGTAACTGGCTATTCTTTACCTTGGGATCAAATCGGTTATTGGGCAGTAAAAATTGTGACAGGTGTACCTGAAGCGATTCCGGTAATAGGATCCCCTTTAGTGGAGTTATTACGTGGAAGTGCTAGTGTGGGGCAATCCACTTTGACTCGTTTTTATAGTTTACATACCTTTGTACTGCCTCTGCTTACTGCCGTATTTATGTTAATGCACTTTCCAATGATACGTAAGCAAGGTATTTCTGGTCCTTTATAGGGAAGGCATATCATAGAAAATTAGAATTCTCATATATCATATCGGGTAGGTTATGGTATTTCATTGCTACAAACATGGGTTATTGTAAAATAAGACATGTCATTTGGATACTTCTCTTCAACTCTGAAGTATTTTGATACAAATAGTTGAAGTTAATTTTACGAAAGAAAATAAGGCGGATTATGGGAGTGTGTGACTTGAATTATTGATTTGGCCATGCAGATAGAGAATTGGATCTGCCGCATTAGAATTCACGACCAAAGGTGTCTCCGCATCCAATCAACACGTAAGTCCCCTATCTAGCAAGGATAGGCTGGTTCACTCGAGGAGAATATTTTCTATGATCATACCTCAACCATGTCATCCATGAACAGGCTCCGTAAGATCCCGTAGAGTATAAATGGAATAAGTCATGTGATATGATCCAATTCTTTTACACTTACTTTTTTTATAGTATGGAAATGCATTCATTTTCTTTGCATCGATTTCGATCCGCAATATTATCGGAGTAAAAGAAGGGATCTAAGGAAGAAAGTAGGCTAAACTTTTTCATTTTTTATTAGTAACAAGTAAATACTTTGTTTGGTCGTAAGAAACTTGCGATATTGAGGGGATAAACACCAACTAATCAAGAGACAATCCACAAAGCAATTGATCATGATCAAATTTCTAAGCCCACTTGGATATTGAGCATTTACGCATAAGAATAGGATTCTTTTCAATGAGTAGTTATAGGCGAAACTTCGGAAAAGATAATCTGATAAAGCTTTTCTTATCTTGAATCATTGAGTCATTATATAACCTATTTTATTGTGGACCCTCCACGGTCTTATTTCTTTCATTTTTGCTCGAGCCGGATGATGAAAAATTCTCATGTCCGGTTCCTTTGGGGGATGGATCCTAAAGAATTCACCTATCCCAATAACAAAGAAACCTGACTTAAATGATCCTGTATTAAGAGCAAAATTAGCTAAAGGGATGGGACATAATTATTATGGGGAACCCGCATGGCCCAACGATCTTTTATACATTTTTCCAGTAGTAATTCTAGGTACTATTGCATGTAATGTAGGTTTAGCGGTTCTCGAGCCATCAATGATTGGTGAACCGGCGGATCCGTTTGCAACTCCTCTGGAAATATTACCCGAGTGGTACTTCTTTCCTGTATTTCAAATACTTCGTACAGTACCCAATAAGTTATTGGGCGTTCTCTTAATGGTTTCTGTTCCAACAGGCTTATTAACAGTACCCTTTCTAGAGAATGTCAATAAATTCCAAAATCCATTTCGTCGCCCAGTAGCTACGACCGTTTTTTTAATCGGTACTGCAGTAGCTCTTTGGTTAGGTATTGGAGCAACATTACCCATTGATAAATCCTTAACTTTAGGCCTTTTTTAGGGATTTTTCAGGTTGATTCATTCAACCGTGAAGTCCCCTGCATGGGTATCTAGGAAATAGTTACCTCCAAGTGAATCTTCCCTAGATACCTAAAATCTATTTTATTATGATCCATTTCGCGAAAATATAGATTGTGCCAAAAATACAAAATTGTTTTTTTTTTCTTTTTATTCTAACTCGAAAAAGAAAAAGAGGAAAACAACTTTAATGGATTTAAAGTGAGAACTTGTTCTTAGGTAAATCAATTGGGAGATGCTTCTCTAGAGTGGCCCATATAAGTTTTCTATCTTCCATACGAAAGCTGTCAATTCTCATAAGATCTTCTTCAGTCTTACTCAAAAGGTCCAATAATGTATGTATATTGGCCCTTTTGAGACAATTATATGTTCTAGAAGGCAATTCTAATTGATCAATAAAAATACAATTCAATGGAATTCCTTTTTTGTTTTTCTTTAGATTAGTGAATCTTTTTTGAAAGGTTAAAAGGGGTGGAGTAAACCTGGTTTTATTTTCTTCGAAACTAGTGCCTTCTTCCTCTGCGTGTAGAAAAGGAAGAAATAAATCAATCAAATTACGAGAAGCTTCATAAAGCGCTTCTTTAGGGGTTAAACTTCCATTTGTCCATATTTCTAGAAAAAGAATCTCGTGTTTTTCATTTCCATTCCCACAAGAAAAAATACTATAATTCACATTTCGAACAGGCATGGATACAGCATCTATAGGATAACTTCCATCTTGAGAGTTCTTTCTGAGTTCCGTATGATATCCGCGATCTCTCTTTATCTGTAACTCAATACAGAAATCAATAGGGTCTCTCAAGTTAGCTATAGTTTGTGTCGTATCAACGATTTCTACGGAAGGGGGTAAGATTATATCTTGAGCGGTTATGTATCTAGGACCTTTGACGCAAATTGATGCGTCTCTAACTCCATAGAGATTACTTCTCAATACAATTTCTTTCAAATTTAGTAAAATTTCTTGTACGGATTCTTCAATACCTATTATTGTAGAATATTCGTGTGGCACGTTCCAAAATTTTGCGCGTGTGATACATGTTCCTTCGATTTCTCCAAGTAAAGCTCTTCGCAAGGCAATACCGACAGTATCTGCTTGACCTTTTCTAAGTGGGGACAGAATGAAACGACCATAATAAAGACGTTTACTATCTACTCTTGATTCAACACACTTCCACTGTAGTGTTTGGGTGGATCCTGTTACCTCCTCTCGAACCATAATAGACTAGTATTTATTTGATTATTGACTCATTTATTTCTCTTGAAAGCAGTTTCATTCTTTTACAGACGTCTTTTTTTAGGAGGTCGACATCCATTATGCGGCATAGGTGTTACATCGCGTATACAACTTAACCGTACACCACTTTTAGCAATGGCTCGTAATGCGGCATCTCTTCCGCTACCAGCCCCTTTTACCATAACTTCTGCTCGTTGCAAACCCACTGTACGAATAGCATCTACTGCTGTTCTTTGACCGGCATAGGGTGATGCTTTTCTTGAGCTTTTGAATCCACAAGTACCTGCGGAGGACCAGAAAACCACCCGACCTTGTGGGTCTGTAACAGTTATAATGGTATTGTTGAAACTGGCTTGAACATGAATAACTCCTTTTGTTATTCTACGTGCACTCTTGCGTAAACTAAAACGGGCATTCCTACGCAAACCAATACGCACTTTTTTACGTGAACCTATTTTTGGTATAGCTTTTGTCATATTTTATTATCTCATAAATATGAGTTAGAAATAACAAAAAGAAAAAAAATACAAAGATATCCGTTTCAGGGTTAAATATATCCTTTACTTTAATTTTTTTTTTTGGACATTTCTGTGGGTACTTTTTTTACTTTTTAGAAAGGAAAGCTCCTTTTTCGAAAGATTACCCCTGTCTTTGTTTATGCTTCGGATTGGAACAAATGACTCTAATTCGCCCACGCCTACGAATCAGTCGACATTTTGTACAAATTTTACGAACGGAAGCTCTTATTTTCATATTTAGGTATTCCTTTCTTAAACTATGAATTTACTCTTTTGGAAAAAAAAAAATAAGCAGCCTCTTCACTTAAATTTTGAAATTTTGAATTTATTATCCATCCTATAAAAACTTAATCCTTTGAATCTTTGGTATCCTTCAAATCTTCAGTATCCTTCGAGTCTTCAGTACGCTTCGAATCCTTATGGGGAAGTCTATAAATTATACGTCCCTTGCTTGAATCATAACGACTTACTTCAATTTTGACCCTATCCCCCATCAGTATTCGTATAGAACTGGACCGGATTTTTCCTGAAATATAGCCCAGGATGATGGTGTCATTCTCTAAGCGAACTCGGAACATTCCGTTGGGTAGGGCTTCCGTAACTAAACCTTCGAAAGTAACTTTTGCTTCTCTCGGGTTTTTTTTTTCTCTCCTATTTTTTTTTTCTGTCATATTTTTTCTCCTATTTTTCTATTTTTATTTTCAAAATAGGAAGTTCGAGATAGAAATAGAATTCGGGTACTATAGGCGGGACCATTACCATATATAACATAAGACTTCTCCCCCAATTCTGTTTAGTCGAGCTTCTCGATCTGTCATTATACCTTGAGAAGTAGAAAGAATAGCAATTCCCATTCCGCCCAAAACTTTAGGAATTCCTTGATAGTTAGCATAAATTCGTAAGCCAGGTCGGCTGATACGCTTTAAAAAGGTTCTAGTTCTATATATTCCCTTTCTAGTTTTTTTCTTTTGATGTCGCAAAGTTGAAACCAAGAAATATCTGTTACTTTCTTGATGTTTCCGAACACTTTCAATAAAACCCTCTCGTAGAAGTATTTTAACAATGTTTTCGGTAATATTTGTAGATATTACTCGAACAGTTCCTTTCTTACTCATGTCTGCGTTTCTTATAGAGGTTAGTAAATCAGCAATAGTGTCCTTGCCCATAAGACTCTAATTCTAGGTTCCTCCTAATTTTTAGATAATCAACATGTTTTCCCTTTTCTTTTAATTTTGGATTTTAAAGCATATACGTAAAACACAATCTACTAATTTTTTCTTTGATCTATATCTCGTCTACTAGTATTTATAATACTTCAGGAGCTAATGAAACTATTTTAGTAAAATTCAATTCTCTCAATTCCTCGGCAATCGCCCCAAAAACTCGAGTTCCTTTTGGATTTCCTTTTTGATCAATGATAACTGCTGCATTGTCATCATAGCGTATTATTATACCGTCTTCACATTTGAATTCTTTACATGTACGTACAATTACAGCTCGAATTACTTCGGATCTTTCTAGAGGCATTTGGGGCACTGCGTCTTTGATTACAGCAACAATAACATCACCAATACGAGCATATCGCTGATTACCAGCAGCGCCTATGACTCGAATACACATCAATTTTCGAGCTCCACTGTTATCCGCTACATTTAAAAGGGTCTGGGGTTGAATCATATTATTTGGATTTCAATTTGTTATTTCATTCACTGTAAAGGGATGAAAGAAATATTGTCTTTCCAGAAGGAAAAACCTGGGGTTTTTTATCTTCAATACTCCTTTTTGGGGTTCTATATCTCTAATTTAAGAAATTGACTTCGTATGGGCATTTTACTGGCAGCTATGGAGATAGCTGCTCTAGCTACAGTTTCAGATACTCCGCTCATTTCATAAAGTATTTGGCCCGGTTTAACAACGGCTACCCAATATTCGGGGGATCCTTTTCCCGAGCCCATACGTGTTTCTGTGGGTCTTATTGTAACTGGTTTGTCGGGAAATATACGTACCCATAGTTTTCCACCACGACGTGCATATCGTGTCATTGCTCTTCGTCCTGCTTCTATCTGTCTCGCTGTGATCCAAGCGGGTTCAAGTACTTGAAGAGCATATCTACCAAAACAAATACGATTGCCTCGGCAGGATTTTCCCTTCATTCTTCCTCTATGTTGTTTACGAAATCTAGTTCTTTTGGGGTTATAGTCGATGGTTCTTTCTTAGTTCCATCTCTACTACAAAACTGGACATGAGAGTTTCTTCTCATCCAGCTCCTCGCGAATGAAATGAGAAAGCGTGCAAATCTCTCTAATTCCATAATATTCAAAAATATTACGGATAGATCCACATCAATATATAATAGAATAGTGTTTTTTTTTTTGAATTTCTTAAATATATAGTAAAGAAAGAAGATCTAGAATATATCCAAATTCTATATTTGTAGATAATGTAATCTTTCTTTTTAAAAAAGAATATCCTTATTTTTACCCTTATTGAATCATAGTAAAGTATTCGAATCCAATATAGTAAAGTATTCGAATCCAATAAAGATTTCGCGGGCGAATATTTACTCTTTCTTGTCTTATTTGTTAAGTTAAGTTAAGGTTATAAATTAACAAATAAAGCAATTTTTTTGGTTTGTTCCGCCATCCCACCCAATGAAGTATTAGGATTCTTTTCAATAAAATCAATCCTATGCAGTCATAGGTTTTGTCGTTCCCACAGCTTCTCCTTTAATGGTTAGGTTTGAATCCTGCAATGGAGCTTCCAAACTTTCCTAGTTAATTCTCTCAGTTTTATTAACCCGGGCTGCTCTTTATTATTGCTTTAAATTTTTATTTATTGTTTCCAAATTACGATTTCAAATTCTCTCTTTTTTTATTATTTTATTATATTGATGCTTTATCACATTGCCTTTTATGATGTAATTCATAGACCATACACATTGGAATCTTATATCTTTCTTATTCTTCTTCCTTCTATCTATCATCCCTCCTTTTATCCACATCCCTTTAGTTTTGTTTTACAACCTAGTAGTTTTGTTTTACAACCTAGAATCTAGTTTCTTTTTTGGAGAAAAAATGCAGTTGCTACAACTATATGATAGATCCATTCATTTATGATAGATGTATTTATTCACATAGTGACTGTTTCTTAGTTAGGATCTCGACAATACGAAGCAATAGGTTGGTTATTGGTTAATTTTCTATATTTAATTACTAAGTTTTTTCTATTTTTAGTAGGCTTCGGTCAATTTTTTTTTTTTGAATTTCCATTTTTGCCCCTAAAGAAAAACTAACGAGTCACACACTAAGCATAGCAATTATATTAAAAGATTTATCAATTTTCATTAAATCTTATAGAAAGAGGTATAATTTCTTCTTTTTTCAGGGATTTTTGGAAAAATAAGGCTCTTGGCTTTTTTATTCTATCGCTGGCCAGAAGGAGAAGACAGGGTTAGTTATTCTTCTTCTATAAATATCCAAATTTTTACACCTAATACTCCATAGATAGTTCGAATTGGATAGCAGCAATAATCAATTTTAGCGCGAATTGTTTGGAGGGGAAGTCTACCTTTTTTGATGCATTCAGCACGTGCAATTTCTTTCCCTCCTAGACGACCTGCTATTTTTATTTTTACTCCCTTTATATTCGCTTTTTTAGTTAATTCAATGGCTTTTTTCATTGCCTTTCGGAATGAAACTCTATTTTTTAATTGGAAAGCTATATATTCTGCAAGAATGTTAGGTTGTCTATAAGGTTCTTTAACTTTTTCGATAGCAATATTAAGTCTCTGGTTTACAGAATTAACTTCCTTTTGGATATCTTTCTCTAATTCTTCGATTGCTCCTTTTTTCTTTAATAAATTTGGGAATCCAATATGGATTATAACGTGAATTGTATCGATTTCTTTTTGAATTTCTATATGTGTAATTACTTCGGAACTTGAGTCTGATTCTATTTTTCTATTCGAGCTTTTTTTCCTATTCTTTTGTATATAGTTCTTGATACAATTCCGTATTTTTTTATCTTCTTGTAGACCTTCAGAATAATTTTTTGGTTGTGCGAACCAAAAAGAATGGTGATTTTGGGTTGTACCAAGTCTGAAACCGAGTGGATTTATTTTTTGTCCCATATTTTTCTATTCTATTTTTTTTTTTTTTTACTGGGAATCGAAATCTTAGGTTGATCTAAAGTTTATTTAGATTTCTTTACTATATTTAGTACAATTGTTATATGACACATGGTTTTTTTTATAGGATAACCACGTCCTCGAGCCCGAGGTCTGAATTTTTTCATAATAGTACTTCTATTGACTTCGGCTTTTGTTATGAATAAATTCGCTTTGTCGAAATCCCTATAATGAGTAGCATTTGCTGCTGCCGAATAAACCAACTTTAAGATGGGATAAGATGCTCGATAAGGCATGAGGTTCAGTATCATAACGGTTTCCTCGTAATAACGCCATCGAATCTCATCAAGAACTCTTTGTGCTTTGAAAACAGACATATGTATGCGTTTTTGTGCTTTGAAAACTCGTTCGAACTTAAGTAGACGATCGGTTGGAACTTTTCTTGCGAGTTTCCGTAGCCCATTCTTCTTCTTCTTTATCCTAGGGGTATACTTTACCAATTTGAAACTTGTCATAAATAAGGTTATTCCCCGCCTACCTTTACTTTATTTGAATCCTATAAATTTTGTTTATTCTGAATCTTTCTATTCTGAATTCAGTTAACGACGAGATTTAGTATCCTTTCTTGCACTTTCATAACTCGTGAAATGCCGAGTAGGCACGAATTCCCCCAATTTGCGACCTACCATAGGATTTGTTATGTAAATAGGTATATGTTCCTTTCCATTATGAATCGCGATTGTATGGCCAACCATTGCGGGTAGAATGCTAGATGCCCGGGACCACGTTACTATTGTTTCTTTCTCCTCCTTCATATTGACCTTTTCTATTTTTGTCAATAAATGACGAGCTACAAAAGGATTCGTTTTTTTTCGTGTCACAGCTGATTACTCCTTTTTTTTATTTTAAAGAGTGGCATCCTATGTCCACTATCTCGATCGAAGTATGGAGGTCAGAATAAATAGAATAATGATGAGTGGAAAAAATAGAAAATCCCTTAGCTGGATAAGGGGCGGATGTAGCCAAGTGGATCAAGGCAGTGGATTGTGAATCCACCATGCGCGGGTTCAATTCCCGTCGTTCGCCCATCGCATTATTGCAATGCAATTTTCCATATTCCTAGTTACGTATTTACTTACGACGACGAAGAATAAAACTATCACTATATTTTTTCCTTTTCCTAGTTCTTCTTCCAAGCGCTGGATAACCCCAAGGGGTTGTGGGTTTTTTTCTACCAATAGGGGCTTTCCCTTCACCGCCCCCATGGGGGTGGTCCACGGGGTTCATAACTACCCCTCTTACTACGGGGCGTTTACCTAGCCAACACTTAGATCCGGCTCTACCCAAACTCTTTTGGTTCACCCCAACATTACCCACTTGTCCGACTGTTGCTAAGCAGTTTTGGGATACCAAACGAACCTCCCCAGATGGTAATCTTAAAGTGGCCAATTTACCCTCTTTTGCAATCAGTTTCGCTACAGCACCCGCCGCTCTAGCTAATTGCCCACCCCTTCCACGTGTGATTTCTATGTTATGTATGGCCGTGCCTAAGGGCATATCGGTTGAAGTAGATTCTTCTTTTTTCTCAAAAAACCCCTTCCCAAACTGTACAAGCTTCTTCCAAAGCATACGGCTTTCTAGATGTATATGACGATCTCTAGACAGATGGATCTTATATGAATCGTATGATGAAGTACCACATGAGTGGATATATGGAAAAGGAATCCAAATCTGCCGAATCGCTCATGTTATGATCTTCTACATCCTAGGTCTCCGCGTTCCGTCATCTGGCTTATGTTCTTCATGTAGCATTCAGATCGAATGACTCTATGAAATTACGTCGATACTTCCACATATTATGGGTAACGTAGGAGACATCCCTATTTTCACCCGGGGGTCTTAATTACCACTGCTTAGCTTTCAATTCGCCTCTGACCATCAAATTAAATGTGAATAACCCGTCCTCCTCTCTTTGAAACAAGGGGCGCTTCCGGTTCTGTGCGTGCTTCAAACAATTTTGTCTTCTCCATATTACCATATCTCTAGAGTCAATAATTTTCTATGAGGAACTACTGAACTCAATCACTTGCTGCCGTTACTCAACAGTTTTCTGTTGAGGTCTATCCCGTAGAGGTAGTCAAATTGGATCAGTGATCGATTTCTAGGTTTCGTCGTAAACCTAATTGGTTACTTCCAATTACGTAAATCAATAGTTCAAACCGCACTCAAAGGTAGGGCATTTCCCATTGATATAGGAACTTTTGTACCAGAAACAATAGTATCTCCAATTATAGCCCCTCTGGGATGTAAAATATATCTCTTCTCACCATCCCCATAGTGTATGAGACAAATGTATGCATTTCGATTAGGGTCGTATTCTATGGTTACGATTCTACCAGATATGTCTTTTTGATTCCGTCGAAAATCGATTTTACGGTATAGGCGCTTATGACCTCCCCCTCTATGCCTTGCGGTAATGATTCCTCTGGCATTACGACCTTTACCACAACGGTGCCGTCCATGGATCAATTTATTTCGTGGATTGGATTTCACTTGCCTGTCTACGGTTCCCTTGCGTGTGCTCAGGATAGGTGTTTTGTATAAATGTTTCGCCGTATTATTAAGTATTCTCCTTTAGTTCTTTTCTCTATCTAGAAGTGGAATAGAATAACCCGGTTGAAGGGTAATGATCATACGTCTGTAATGCATTGTATGTCCCAGAATAGGTCCCATTCTTCTACCCTTTCCGGGTAGTCGATGGCTATTCACAGCTACTACCTTAACACCAAAGAAGAGCTCGACCCAATGCTTTATTTCTGTCTTAGTGAATCCCGATTCGACATTAAAAGTATATTGATTCTTTCCCAATAAACGAAGACTCTTTTCTGTAAATACTGCGTATTTGATTCCATCCATAAATCGACTTTCCCTCCTATCCTCTGAGTTCCAGTATCGATAAGAATTCGAGTTCTTATTGTTCTTATGTTATGGTATGAATATACCATACCAATTCGTTATGTATGGATGATGGATGAGATTCCATGGATAGAGAGCCAGTTCCAATAGACTTATGGAACGTTCCCGTTCGCGTGCATCCAGCAGGAATTGAACCCGCAAATTTACCAATTATGAGTTGGGCGCTTTAACCATTCAGCCATGGATGCTTAACAGGGATCATCGTACATCGTAAATAACCAATTTTCATATAGAAAGACATATCATAGAAAAATGAAATCAAAATATTCGGAGATGGCAAATATTCGGAGATGACTATGAAAACACCTCTCTGGATCCTCGAATTGAAAGAGAGATTGAGAGGGATCAAGAATCCTAATTCTCGCTATTTGGAATGGATCCAATTCTATTGAGTCTGACTCATAGTGATCATTTCTCTTTAGCAAAGAAGGACCTTGGTTATCAAAGGATTGAACAACCGGGATCCATTTACTTATGATACCTACTTGACATTGCTAACAAGGATCTAATGAATTATGAGTTTAATAGATCCTCTTTAGCAGAAAGACCTATATTCCTTGCTCATTATCAGACAATCACTTATTCGCAAACCTCGTGTGGGGCTAATCGTTTTCATTTCCCATCTCATGGAAAACCCTTTTCGTTCCGCTTAGCCCTATCGGGTATTTTAGTGATAGGTTCTATAGGAACTGGACGATCCT